TTATTGAATATTTGGAATAAATCACGAAATTCGAAACTCCCCGTTATCCAATAAAAACCTAAAATGCCTAATAATAAACCAAAATCACCAACACGATTAGTTACAAATGCTTTTTGACAAGCCTTTGCTGCAACAGGTCGTGTGAACCAAAATCCTATTAATAGATACGAACACATTCCAACCAATTCCCAAAAAATATAAATTTGTATCAAATTTGAACTAGTAACTAATCCCAACATGGAAGTACTGAAAAAACTCATATAAGCAAAAAATCTCAAGTATCCGTGATCATGAGACATATAATTATCACTATAAATAAGAACCATAATTCCAACAGTAGTGATTAATATTGACATAATAGAAGTAAGTGGATCGATCAAGTATCCGAATTCTAAAGAAAAATCATTATTGATAATCCAAGACCATACATATTGATAGACAGAACTGCTATTTATTTGCTGAATAGACAGATTGATAGAAAAAATCATGACTATACTTAACAATAAAACACTCTGAAAAGCCCACATACGACGAAGACTTTTTGTTGCCGTCGGGAAAAGAAGAAGTCCTAGCCCTATTAACATAGGAACTGGAAGTGGAAGAAAAGGTATTATCCACGCATATTGATATGTCTGTTCCATAAAAAAAAATTTTTATTCTTAATTAATTGTTTCCGATTCACCGGATCTTGCCTATTTCGAAAAAAGTCAATAAAAAATCAAGATATCCACTAACTTATTGAATCATTTTATATTAGTATTTATTCTGAGTCTTTTTAAAATCGTTCAAATATTCAAAAAAAGAAGTTCTAATTACAAGAAGTTAGAATTGGTCAACTGATATGACCAAGTGACATATAAAAACGAATACTTCAAATAGTAAAATAAAAATAGAGCAAGGATCAAAAATTAAGCTAAAAAGAGTACTTTATCCTGATATGAATTATAGGATTAACTAAGGGCATCGGTCTAATGAAAAAAAAGCTCTTGATTTTAGTTAGTTTATTCCAACTCATTAACTAATTCATTATGGGATTGATTTTTTTCCATTTCAATCAAAACAAATTATTAGTAAAGTTATTAGTAAAGTTTAGAAGATTATAGATCTAAAATGAACTTTTTTTATCGATAAAGAATAAAAAATGACTGAGATATTTTTTATGAAACCACGTATCCTTTAACAGATTTATTAATAGTCTCGTTCAAATTTTCAAATAGAAGGTGTATTGTTTTCTCAAGTTTGACTAAAAAAAGACTCAATTTTTTAGTCAAAAGTGATAATCCTTTGAAGGATTTTATTCTAGGTAAATAAAGTATAGAATGAGTAAAATAAGGGTCTTTTAGGTTCTTTATTGATTTTATTAAGTTTGATTTAGTAGATTATAAAGAGATAACTTTGAGAGATAAACAACGAGAACTAAAAGTTTCAAACCAAAATGTTTGAATAGCGTATGGAATCAAAAAAAATTTTTTTGAGTCATTTTTTATAAAATTTTCACCGATCTTTGACATATCTAAATCTAAATTTCTTTTTTATGAAGAGAATCTTAGTTAGACAAAAAAATCTTATTTAGACAAAATATATATATAGATAATGAATAAGAAAAAAGAATTCGTTTTGAACAATAGATGTCTTTCACATCCAACTATAACAACGAGTAACTTTTAAATGGCAGTTCCAAAAAAACGTACTTCGATATCAAAAAAGCGTATTCGTAAAAATATTTGGAAAAGGAAAGGATATGGGGCGTCGTTAAAAGCTTTGTCATTAGGGAAATCTCTTTCTACCGGTAATTCAAAAAGTTTTTTTGTACAACAAACAAATAAGTCCTAAAAGATCGGAATAATCAGAATGGATTTGACTAAAAATAAAAAAGTCTCAGTAATTTGTTAATATCAAAGTTAATCTAAAATGAACAATTGGCAGTCCCTATTCTAATCAATATGAAATGGACCCTTCGTTTTAGAAAAAAATTCTTCTGTTTTCGGAAAAAAAAAAAGAATCAAGAAAAAAAATAGAAAATTTTTATTGATTCTTAGTTTAGTTTGTATATTTTCAATCAAATTTTGGTGGGGGGGGGGGGGAGTCTTCTTTTCCCCATCGACCTTTACAATTACAAGAATTAAAAATTTTTCTGTTTTTCGGGAAGGCCGGATATAAGATTTTTAGTTCAAATTAATGACGTGTTGAAACTAATTCATTCCATGTTAAAAATTTTTGAATCACTTTCTGACTTCTTAATTTATTTATTATATGTTAATTTATTTACTAGATGGATAGATACTATATGTATCTATAATACTTTTTCTATATATCGATATCTCCAATTTTCAGCCCAATAAATAAAAGAACTTCATTTTTGCAATATTTTGTACAAAAAATGTGTCAATTTGGAGTAATCTAAAATAGACATATTTTAAATTCATTGAAAATTTTATTTTTTGTTTCAAATTTATGAAATCAGATAAACCATAAAGAATGACAAAAAAAGTAAAAAAAA